GATTAAAACCTCAGATTCATACTAGAACCACGATGATTCAATAAAACCCTTTCAAACTAAGTCCCAAAATTCCCTGAGTAAGAACCGTTGGATCATCACTTATTCAATGAATAGATATAATGACTAAAAATCCAAAGAAACCTTTGTCCTTTGATCAAAATAAGCCTAAACGAAAGTTTAGTTTGAAAAAAAAAAAAAAAAAAATTTCGAAGTCCGGCCACGAGGTCTAACTATTAAGTATGAATCATAGTTCTAATACTTTGTAATCTATTTCATATATATATTCCGTGCTCCAGATACTAGAATGAATATCCGACGAAGTAAAACCATCTCTATCAAGATGACAGACCCATTCTCTGTACTATCCATAGGATCAATTATACCAAGCCACACACTCATATTCCGGAAATACAGAAACAAAGAAATTCCACGGTCGAACTACCCAAATAGAATGGGATAAAAATCATAAACCTAAACGCTTCATTTTGTATTGAAAAAGCCAGTTAATGGTTCTTGTGAATCTAATTCATTGAAATTCCATCCAGTAAAATGGAAGAATTATAAATCTCCAAAATAATCGATAGGAATATCGCAAATAGAGCCATTGCGAGACCCATCAAAGGAGTAGTTCCCCACCCAGGAGCTACTTTACCATATTCTGAATTCAATGGTTTCAATAAACTCCCTGCATTAGTTCGTTTGGGGCGGCCAGATCTAGAACTACCCTCAACGGTTTGTGTAGCCATAATATTTTATATTCAGTAAGATCTGTTGACTTTGTATACCATTCCGTTGTAAATAAATGATCTTATCATAGATCCATTGTGGTCTTAAAACTATATAATGTCTTAAAACTATATAATAATGGAAACAGCAACCCTAGTTGCCATCTTTTTATCCGGTTTACTTGTAAGTTTTACTGGGTACGCCTTATATACTGCTTTTGGGCAACCCTCTCAACAACTAAGAGATCCATTCGAGGAACACGGGGACTAGTTGAAGTAATGATCCTCCCAATATTGGGAGGATCATTACTTTCAATTGAGATAATGAAAAATCATTTCACCTTTTTAGTTGGAACTTTAGGCGGTTCTCGAAAAAAGATAGCGAAAAAAATTATTCCTAGAGTTGAGACTAAAAGGAATGTATAAACCAATGCTTCCATAGATTTGATCGTGGTTTACAATTATAGCTTCCATACCTGTTTATTGGGGATCGTCTCCCGGATAAAAAAAGAACAAGAGTCAAAAGTCAAAGAAAAGGCAGTGATTCAAATCAAGATTTATCCGGTACCCTATATCAAATCACAAAATAAAAATGAAAAGTAACAAGTAACAAAGCAATATTGTATCAAACTACTTGTCTTCTTGTAGTTGGATCTCCGAGTTTTTGGAATGCTCCAAATTCCACTTGAGCATCTAAATCTGGATCAATACCAGCAAAAACATCTCTAAACAAGGTTCTAGCGCCATGCCAAATGTGTCCGAAGAAGAAGAGCAAAGCAAACGAAGCATGCCCAAAAGTAAACCAACCCCTTGGACTGCTACGAAAAACACCATCGGATTTCAAAGTAGCACGATCTAATTCAAAAATTTCACCCAATTGAGCGCGTCTAGCATATTTTTTCACAGTAGCGGGATCACTATAACTGACTCCGTTGAGTTCGCCGCCATAGAACTCGACAGTTACACCTACTTGTTCGACACTATATTTTGATTCTGCCCTTCTAAAAGGAACATCGGCTCTAACAATTCCGTCTCCGTCTACCAAAACAACCGGAAATGTTTCAAAAAAAGTAGGCATACGACGTACAAAAAGTTCGCGCCCCTCTTTATCTCTAAAGATAGGATGTCCTAACCACCCAACAGCTATTCCATCCCCGTTGTCCATTGAGCCCGCTCTGAATAACCCCCCCTTTGCCGGATTATTGCCGATGTAATCATAAAAAGCCAGTTTTTCAGGAATTTTAGACCAAGCTTCAGATAAACTTTGATTTTCAGCTAACCCAGCACCAATTCTGCGATATATTTCTTGTTGGAAGTATCCTTGATCCCATTGATAACGAGTGGGACCAAATAATTCAATCGGGGTAGTTGCTGAACCATACCACATAGTTCCGGCAACTACAAAAGCTGCAAAAAAGACAGCAGCAATACTACTGGAAAGGACAGTTTCAATATTTCCCATACGTAATCCTTTGTATAGGCGTTGAGGTGGACGGACACTAAGATGGAATAGACCCGCCAATATGCCCAATGTCCCTGCTGCAATATGATGAGAGGCTATTCCTCCCGGAACAAAAGGATCAAAACCCTCCACACCCCACGCTGGATTTACGGATTGTACCCTTCCCGTTAGTCCATAAGGATCGGACACCCATATTCCAGGACCATACAATCCTGTTACATGAAATGCACCAAAACCAAAGCAAGCCACCCCGGATAGAAATAAATGAATTCCAAAGATCTTAGGCAAATCCAAAGAGGGTTTTCCTGTACGTTCATCAGTAAATATTTCTAGATCCCAATACACCCAATGCCAGATAGCTGCCAAAAAGCACAAGCCAGAAAACACAATATGTGCTCCGGCCACACCTTCGTAACTCCAAATACCTGGATTCGTTACAGTACCCCCTGTGATACTCCAACCGCCCCATGAATTGGTTATTCCTAAACGAGTCATGAAAGGTATAACGAACATACCCTGTCTCCACATTGGATCAAGAACAGGATCAGAAGGATCAAAAACTGCTAATTCGTATAGAGCCATCGAACCGGCCCAACCAGCAACCAGAGCTGTATGCATTATATGGACAGCAATCAAACGGCCGGGATCATTCAATACAACGGTATGAACACGATACCAAGGCAAACCCATGGAAATACCCCTTTATCAACGAAAAATAGACACAATGTAACTTTATTGCATTGGAAAAAAATATGCTGTGGACCGTGGATTATCTTGGGGAAAGGATTAATATTTGTTTGATTCTTTTCGTAATAATTACTTTTAGTAATAATGAAACTATTTTGTTCGTAGGAACAAAAAGAAGTAGATCTATTCTACACCCGATAAGTACCAATACGCAATGGTAGGGGAGTTGATACCATTTTATATGAGTGAATGCATATATATATATTTGTTCATCATCCAAAGGACTTATTTGTAAGAATTTTCCTTTATTCATTTTGTCTTCTTTATCTTTTTTTATGAACTTTATCAATCTATGGATAAAATATGATAAAAGGCCAATATTATTAGGACAATAAACCCATTGTTACGCTTTCACATCAAAGTGAGATATAGTACTTAATTTTCTTTTATTTAATGCCTATTGGTGTTCCGAGAGTACCTTTTCGAAGTCCCGGAGAGGAAGATGCATTGTGGATTGACGTATAGTGCGACTTGTCAGATATATTGGGTCATATGGTATTTCCCCGTTCTCTTCCCCGATCGAGATATCCTCCCTTTCGCCCAAGAAAGATTGATTGAATTATCAAAAATTTGGAGCGTGAAGTGCAATTAGATCTATTTTTTCGGGAGGGTATACAGATTAATATTATCAATTAGAATAATTTATGGTTGGCTTGGTTAGGCCAATAAAATGAAGTATCCAGGCTCCGTTTAGAAAAAAAAACCAATGGGTAATAAATATATTTATGATTACTATTTATATCATATTCTATTTCTTTATAAATAGAAGTGATCTCAAACTGTTAATCAATCGAGTAATATGATGAATGCGGTGAATATTTGTTGTAAGACATGAAATAAATTGAAAAAAAAAAAGGAAGCCGTAGCAAAAGGACGTGGTATTGGGGCATTTGTCCTATATGTGCAAATCCAAATCGGGCGTATCTTTACTCGGAGTAGAGCATAAACCTAAAAAAAATTGAAGAAGCCCATTCAGGAACAAGAAAATTACATCGCGATTTAGATTGTATCTCGATGAAACAATACATCAACGAGAAGTTAGTTAGATAAGTTTAGTAAATTTTTTTTATAGATAAACAAAACAGGCTAAAAACCACCCTTCTTGAAAAATGAAAGAAAAGCCCCTTTTTATAAGTTAAAAGCCTGTTATGAAAAAAAAGTGCTAGAATCTACATTTACACATTGATTCTTTTTTTTCGTGATTTTTGTTGAACCGTATGCATCAAAAGGTGCGTGTACGGTTTCTAAGGGATACAACTTTATCCCAATCAATCGACTTTATCGAGAAAGATTACTTTTTTTAGGACAAGGGGTTGATAGCGAGATCTCGAATCAACTTATTGGTCTTATGGTATATCTCAGTATAGAGGATGATACCAAAGATCTTTATTTGTTTATAAACTCTCCTGGCGGATGGGTAATACCCGGAGTGGCTATTTATGATACTATGCAATTTGTGCGACCAGATATACAGACAATATGCATGGGATTAGCCGCTTCAATGGGATCTTTTATTCTGGTCGGAGGAGAAATTACCAAACGTCTAGCATTCCCTCACGCTTGGCGCCAATGAGTTTTTTATTTGATTTGAGAGAAAAAAGAAGACTATGCCTTCGCGCTATATGAAATATAAATATTAAGTAATAATAGCATGGCACTTCGAATTCGATATAAGAATTTTTTTTTACCCTTAAATTATGTATCGAAAGAGTAGTATGAGATAAAAGGCATTTCCGATTTTATACGATCTATCGGGAGTCCTATTTCAGCGTCACAAACTTTTTTGTTTTCACACCGGGAGCTCTTAATCTTAACAATATTTATGTTATGAAAAAATATGAAAATAAAAAAATCTTGTTTTTTTATTTGAAAAAAAAAAAAAAAGAAACTTTGGGATTGCTAAATAACAAACGAAATAAATATATAAAGCAACGGAGCCATCATAGTATTTTTGAACTACTCCAAAAAGAAGGGTGGTTATTGGATCATTTACCAACCTGGGTCTGATAGACCCTATATTTATTTATTTAAAATTTTTTCCATGTAAGTGTAAGTAAGGTAAAAAAAAAAAGTGAATTCCATTATAGAGCCGTATGCAATGCGCAAAAGAAGATGCCTGTACGGTTGTTCAATTATATCTTTTTTTATTATTATTCTTTATCTCTTCACCTTTCATTATGCGAGATAGAATAAACATTTATTATGTTATATCATCAGGGTAATGATCCACCAACCTGTTGCCTCTTTTTATGAGGCACAGACGGGAGAATTTATCTTGGAAGCGGAAGAACTACTGAAGCTGCGCGAAACCCTCACAAGGGTTTATGCACAAAGGACAGGCAAACCCTTATGGGTTGTATCCGAAGACATGGAAAGAGATGTTTTTATGTCAGCAATAGAAGCCCAAGCTCATGGAATTGTTGATCTTGTAGCGACTGAATAAAAAAGAAAAAATAACAAGGATTTCACACGAATTCGTTATTTGAGATTTTATCTTCTTACCGGATTTAATATTCTATTATTTAATATTCTATTAATTAATCTCATTAATCTATTAATATAGAAATAAAATAATTCATAAGCATCCGGTTAAGATCGATCTAAACCAGCCCATTATGTATATGATTCAACATGCCAACTATTAAACAACTTATTAGAAACACAAGACAGCCAATCAGAAATGTCACGAAATCCCCCGCTCTTGGGGGATGTCCTCAACGACGAGGAACATGTACTAGGGTGTATGTGCGACTCGTTCAGATCATGGGCTAGGACAAAAGAAAGAAAACAATTGATCCAGTATCAACGATCAGTACCAGTGAATAGGATAGAATGGAAGAACTCCAGTCAATATCTAAAAATAAAAAAGATCTATCCTTCTATTATGGTATCAAATGTATGGTTTCCGTTGGTGCAAATCCAATCACCTCAATTTAAAAATTTTAAATTTAAGATGAGAAAGAATTCTCCATTGATAGCAAATGGTATCCATTAAGCAGGGGAAATCCTATTTTAAAAAGCAGAAAAATTCTGCCTTACTCTTGCAAGAACGGACTAACAGGGTCAGCTACCCAGCTAATCTTCATAATTAAATACCGTTACTGTATAAGTGGATCTCGTTGTGAAAGACCTAGTACTGGATAATTATGGGTAGAGCCAAAGAGTTTGAACTGTACAAGTTAACAATAACATTGATTAAATGAAAGAAAGAAGGGCTCCGGTGTATAGAGAAGACCTCACCGTTTAAGAAGTAACCATAGAAACGATGGAACCCACTATATCCATTTATATTTATTACTTTTTTATTTACTATGTGTTTTTAATACCTAGTATCAATACAATTTTTTTTTATAGGTGAAATGCCTAGAAAAAAAGAAAAAATCGTGGTCGGGAAGGTTATAATAGCAAAAGCCATTGGAATTTTTATTTTATACATTGGAAGAATCCGTTTTGTTATTAATAGACTAGGACACGGGAAGAGAATAACTGAAAGAAAGGAAATCGATTAGTTATTCATCAAAGTTTCATTTATTCAATGACCAGAATTAAGCGAGGGTATATAGCTCGAAGACGTAGAACAAAAATCCGTTTATTTGCATCAACCTTTCGAGGGGCTCATTCAAGACTTACTCGTACTATTACTCAACAGAAAATAAGAGCCTTGGTTTCGGCTCATCGGGATAGAGGTAGACAAAAGAGAGATTTTCGTCGTTTGTGGATCACTCGGATAAATGCAGTAATTCGCGAGAATAAAGTATACTTTAGTTATAGCAAATTAATACACAATCTGTACAAGAGACAGTTGCTTCTTAATCGTAAAATACTTGCACAAATAGCTATATTAAATAAGAGTTGTCTTTATATGATTTCCAATGAGATCATAAAATAAAGAGATTGGAAGGAATCCGTTGGAATAGTTTAAATGGAGTTCCCTGGAGAATGAACTCTGGGAAGGTAGAGTAGAAATTAGTATGATAAAATATGATAAAGTCATCAAAATGAAGAAACACGTTCAATAAAAAATATTTATTCTTCTCCAATTTTTTTTTTTTTCTTACGAGTTGACTCGCTTCTTTCAAATTGTTTCTCATTATTAAGAAAAGGTAACAGAGATAAAATACGAGCTTGTTTTATAGCAATAGTAATTAATCGTTGTTGTTTTAAGGTCAACCTATTTACCCGTCTAGATAATATTTTTCCTTGTTCGCTAATAAATCGACTAATTAAACTCATGTTTCTATAATCAATTCGATCCCCCGATTGGATCGGAGGCAAACGCCTACGAAAAGATCGCTTGGATTTAAGAAGGATTCGCTTGGATTTATCCATGGTTTGTTTATTCCTTATCCCGAAAATCCCAATCCTATTTCTTAATTCTACATCATGTTTGATCCGATCGAAATAGGATTGGGTTTGTTTATATTTAAATAAATATATGTTATATATAATATGTAATTTTTCATCTTCCTTGGAAGACTGACACACGAGCGGTCGGTTCGATCTATTTCTTTATCTCCCCATGAATCGTATGTTTGTAACAACAGGGACAGAATTTTCTCAATTCCAATCGACCAGGCGTATTGTGTCGATTCTTTTGAGTAATATATCTGGAAATGCCCCTTGATTCCTTATTAACACGATTTCGAAGACAACTGGTACATTCCAAAATAACTGTTACTCGGACATCTTTACCCTTGGCCATGAACCTCCTTTGGTTTATGATTCACTCAATTCTTTAATTTTCCGATCCGAAGCAAGGAAGAATAAAGGACAAAAAAAAAAAAAAATAGAAGCAGGTAACTCGAAATCAAATTATAAAAGAAAGATTTCGTTGCAATCAATATAGTAATAATAAGTAATATAATGATTTCTAACTATATTTATAATTAAGAATTGCCGTACAGTATTTTCAGTTAAGTATCTTGTATGATATTGTTGCCCCAACCATCACATTTTCATTTCCACTCTATTATTAATATTAATTTAATTTGAGCCTGGGCCCGAGTTCATAGTTTCACTGAGGGCGAAACCGCTTTTTCTTTGTTTTTTTTTTTTAGAATAAGTTATTCTAAAAAAAAAAACAAAGAAAAAAAGAAGGCAAGGGTAGGGATTAGTTACAGAGATTTTATTGTATCTCTAATCTTCTTCCCCCTTCTCATATCAATAACTAAAATGAAAAAAAGGGGAATATCAACGCATCCGGAAAAAAACGATTGATCTCTATCAATAAACCTGCCAAAGACCCGAACCATAAAGCACTTACTACCGGTGCCACGGAGAGATATGTTTTTAGATCTCGCATTTTAAAAACTCCTCTTTCTTTATTCGTTATTGTAATTTTATTGTAATTTGTAATACATAATGGTAATACATATATGACCAGATGTGTATATGTAGTTAATGACTGACCGCCTGTATTTGTACGCGGAGTCCCTAATTAAAATTAAAATGTACAAAATAGATATTTCTACCTGAAATTACTAAAAAATATTAATTTTTTATGGTAGGTTTCATATTTATTTCATACTTTATATAATATAAGTCTTTTAATATATTATATGTTTGTTATATGATATATGAGACCAAAAAGAAGAAATGAAAAGAGAATTTTTGTATATCAATGGAGGAAGTAAAGATGTGGAAAACAAGACAAGGATTCTCTACAATGACACTGTAGACCAATTGAAAGGGATGTAGCGCAGCTTGGTAGCGCGTTTGTTTTGGGTACAAAATGTCACGGGTTCAAATCCTGTCATCCCTACCTATTACTTATCTTATGAGCAGTAACGAGGGATCAATTGAGATAAATTGGACATACATAATAAATCTTTAATTTTATGATATATATGCAAGATGAATTGGGGTCACAAAATCTTTATTGTGATAATGATAATAAGGCGCTCTTAGTTCAGTTCGGTAGAACGTGGGTCTCCAAAACCCGATGTCGTAGGTTCAAATCCTACAGAGCGTGATTCTGTGTTCTTGTTAATCGCGTTAGGTCGAAAATTACACTTAAATAATTGAACAGCAATCTAAATTCGACCTCCCGCGGATTAAAGGAAGTAGGAGGTCAATCAAAAAATAGATGTTAATTAATCAAAGGTCCAACTGATCACCACGTCTGTATTGTAAATATGCAGTTACGAATAATCCGGCCAAAGTAATAGGAATTAGACCTAAGACGATTCCAAATAGAAAAACTTCAATCATTTCAATTTGTTTGAAAGGGGAAAGGGGAGGTAATATTTATCCTTAAATATTAATCTGTATTGACTATAAATCTCAATGACCAAGAATTGGAAATTGATACGTTAAGTAACTGTAGAAGATATGAACTGCCATAGAAAGATTTTTTTTATGAATTGTTCATGTTCATTTAATTAATTTCAAATAAGTCGTATCTTGCTCAGACCGATAAATAGAGCTGAGGTGATAGTCAAAGCTGCTAGTAGAAAACCAAAATAACTAGTTATAGTAGGCATGAAAAGGCTAAATGAAATATGTTCTTTTTATACATATGTTTATAAAGCACTTCCCTAAGTTTCAATTTTTGAAAGATACGAGGATAAGCAAAAATACCAACCAATTGAAAGAATAAATTCAATTGAAAATGTTTGATTCATCTATTATTATAGACGATACTAACAAAAATAGAGTATTATAGACGATACTAACAAAAATAGAGTAACATAAGTAAGAAATCAATTCATCATTTGTGACATTTACCCATGTCGCACTTTTGAATCAACAGATTCATCGGTCAACTCTGGAGTTGACTAAACTAATATATGCATATAACTAATACATGTATATATATAGAATATTAAAATTAAAATTATAAATAAAGTAATAATAAGAACTTTTTTTTATAACTTTATTCACAAAATTAAACTTTCTTTGAATCACTAATCACTGTGGAATAAAATTGGAAAATCATTTTGATCGTTTTTTATTGTATCGAAATATCGAATACATTTTTTTTTTTTTTTTTTCGAACTACAAGTGCCCTTGTAATGCACTTTATTTTTTTACTTTAAAGTGAACTCAGTAGTAGTTCATTCACATA